AGAATACAAATGATGAATCAGAGCACATGGAGCCATCTCATTATTTTCCTGTAAAGAAAAAAAATATGGTGGACTAACTGATCTTTACATCAGTTGATGAAAGAGCCCAATGCAACAAAATGCATGTTGGGTCTTTGAAACAGTTCGAATCATTTCGATAATAATCAGTTTGATCTGTTTTACCGAGAAGGTCTACGGTTCGAGTCCGTATAGCCCTAATACATTCTATTTTTTTTTAGTATAGGTTTCATTTCCTCATTAGTACTTTTTTATAGATTTATAGACTGGCCGGTTGGTTGGTCCAAAAGTATTACCACATGTTCATGTAAATACATAGGGACAGGAAAATAAAAACAATAAAAAACAATAATTCATTCCAATAGATCTAATCAGTATTTGTCAAATCTCGGATAAAATACTCATCTTCCTTCATTAATCTTCGTGGATGGATTACATATGACCTTTTTCCTCTTTTACTGTCTATGATTAAAGAGTTAGTCATACATTTTTGCGTTGGTATACCGAATCCGGTCAATTTATGAAGTGAGAATCATGAAATGATTCTGTATAAAAACTTCAACAGTCACATAGATCTAGGACCTATTCTTTTCTTGTATTTGTTTTGTGGAGTCACCTGACTAATCGCTTTTTGGCAGAACAACAATCCCAATTGATTGATTCAGAGATAATGCAGAGATAATGAATTGGTCCTAAATGTATTAATGTTCCTTCTTCTATATTCTATGAGTTGAGTTGGTTTTGGGATTTGGTCTGTCAAATCATTCGATAATGTCTAATTCTTTCTATTAGAAGTATCTTATGTAGATTAGATAATTTACGATTCCGTCGATTATACCACTCTGTGGTATGTTTCATTGTGTAATGTAGGTTTGCTGTAAAACAAACCTTTTTCTTGTAGCGAAATCCATCGGGTGGTCTTACTATTACTAAGTGTTATTGCCGTAACAAAACAAACAAGTATTTTGGTTCATTCCAAATCGCGATCTTTCTTTAGTACTCGAGATTGGTCTGAAATGGAATGACTCTTTTTTTTTCATTCTAACTCTAATGAAATAACTCGATTCTTTTTTTTTTTTTTATTTCTGAGAGGGTCAGTCGGTATAGTACAAGAAAAAAGTTTCGAATTTTTTTGTATAGAAAGATATGAGTTGTTATATGTAAACTCACAACTCAACGGATTGAATCAAATCAATTAAGGAAAATAGAAATGAAATCCAGGATAAGGAAAGGAGAAAAAATATAACCGTTCGGTGCTTTAGATTATGTTTATGTAATGTATTCGTATCAAATCAATAGAAGCAATGATCCTATACACAGATATTAATGAAAAAAAAAAAAATACTTCGAAAAGAATATGCTAGAAATCCCTAGACATTTTACCCCATATGACTACTGAAATTTTTTCAGTTTTAAATATATTTTATATTCTATTTCTATATTATTATATTTCTATATTTTTTAATTCTATTTTTTTTTTCTTATATGTTTTTATTTTTATATGTTTTTATTTTATGTTTTTATTTTCTTTTATTTTCATTTTTTAGTTTCATTATATATATATATGAAACACAGGATTAATTCGCATTATTAATTTAGTAGTATTATCAATTATATCAATTTAGTAGTATTATCGATTAGTATTAGAATATATACCAGTATAATATCTAATTAATTTTTAGTGATTAATTTTTAGTAATTTATTTTAGTAATTAATTACTATTTTATTTAATCACTTGACTTGTTAATTACTTGACTTTTTACTTTTTTTTTCTTTTTTTTATATTATAGTATTTTTATACTACATTTTATAGAGTATAGAGATAAAGTATAGAGAAATCGAGACAAAGCGAGAGAATTTAGTTTGTGTAAGGTAAGAGAACCCTATGTCTACACCATATCGAAATAGAATCGAAATAAAAAAATGTAAGTGGAATTCCGTTAAATGAATCTTTAAACAAGACATGCCCCACAGCAAACAAACCCTAAACTATGCGGTTTGATTTGATCAAAATCAATTCTTGTTTCGCCTAATAAGTTCTGGATGAATTGACAATTCCAATTCGAATCGAATAATTCAGCATATTCCACATTCATTTATATTCCACAATAAAATAATAATTAATAGGAGTACATTTATGTTTCTGCTTCACGAATATGATATTTTCTGGGCATTTCTGATAATATCAAGCCTTATTCCTATCTTGACATTTGTAATTTCCGGAGTTTTAGCCCCGGTTAGTGAAGGACCAGAGAAGCTTTCTAGTTATGAATCAGGTATAGAACCCATGGGGGATGCTTGGTTACAATTCCGAATCCGCTATTACATGTTTGCTCTAGTTTTTGTTGTTTTTGATGTTGAAACAGTCTTTCTTTATCCATGGGCAATGAGTTTCGATGTATTGGGTGTATCTGTATTTATCGAAGCTTTCATTTTCGTGCTTATCCCAATTGTTGGTTCAGTTTATGCATGGCGAAAAGG